CTGTGCTTCCAGACATGCGAGCTCCACATATTCTTGTACAGTCAAAAGGGGATCGATTCCGTAAAAGACGAGATCAGTAAATGAAAATTCACTGAAATTCAATCTTTGTGAGATCGTCAATATCGTACCGAGGGTTTCTTTAAAATATACCAAATCAGTATAGCTATCCTTCTTCTGACGCAGCAACGCAACTCCAATCAGTCTCGAAACGAAGTCCTATATAATTTCTTTAGTCTTTTCTTTTTCTTGTCACTGTAGAACCGTGTACCATAGATTAGAGAAAAATGTGAATTTGACGGGTTGTTTTCTAATAATTAATAATAAAAATTCATAAATAAAAATTCATAAAAGAGATTAGCCTATTCCCCGAATTCACAATTCAATTAGATGCGAAATCTAACCCCCTCCCCTTCGTACTTGTAGAATAAGAGTTTTTTGTTGAAATCCTTTTTTTCATTTTAAGGAATTGCTTAGTTGTCCAGAAACAAGTACTGGCAGTAGAGAATATTCGAGAGAACAGCGAAAAAATAATTGTAAGAATCAATATTCTGAATGTGTGTATTCTTGTTCTTGTATTCGATGCAAAAGGTTTTTCTTGATTTTCTTGATACTTAATTAAACTACAAAGAGGTTTTTTTTTTTATTTTTATATGGAAAGAAAAAAAAAGTAAAAGATATTATAAAGAAAAATAGAGGGTTACTTTTCGTTCTAAAATCTAAAAAAAAAAAGGATTTGATACAAATAAATAAATAAACTAAAAGAAGTGATCAACATAGAAATGATTTTCCAATTTTATTCCGTAGCGATTTCCATAGTGATTTGATTCAAAGACAGTTTCTTTGAATGAAGTTATACAACACAGTTTTTCTAATATATTATTATTTTAATATTTCTTTAATATTTCAATTTAGTTTGTTCTTTTATTTCTCAAGAGTTGTCCAATGAATCTTTTGATTCGGAGATAGGATAGGTAGATTTTTAGATGATGAGTTGATTTCTTTTTCTACTTATATCGCTCTTTTTTTTTTGGAGTGTTGTCTATAATCTATAATGATAATGATTGATAAATGATTAATAAATAAAAAACTTTCAATTGGTATTTTTGCTTATCTTCGTATCTTTAAAAAATTGAATTTAGGAAAGTATTTTACAAATATATGGATAAAAAAAAATAGTTTATTTAGCTCCTTCATGCCCACTCTAACTAGTTATTTTGGTTTTCTGTTAGTAGCTTTAACTATAACTTTAGTTCTATTTATTAGTCTGAGCAAGATACGACTTATTTGAAATTAATTGAATGAACAATTCATAAAAAAAAAAAAAAGAATTTTTTTTTTTGCAGTATTCCATTTTCTAGTTCCTTACCGTGTCAATTTCCAATTCTTGGTTATTGAGATTTATGGGCAATATGCATTAATATTTAAGGATAGATATTACCTCCTTTTTCCTCTTTTCAAACAAATTGAAATGATTGAAGTTTTTCTATTTGGAATCGTCTTAGGTCTAATTCCTATTACTTTGGCTGGATTATTCGTAACTGCTTATTTACAATACAGACGTGGTGACCAGTTGGATCTTTGATTAATTAATACCCTTTTTTTTGACCTCCTCCTTTTTTTTATCCACAGGAGGTCAAATTAAGATTGATGTTCAAGCTTTTCCCTAAAATTTTTGACTTAACAAAACAAGAATGGAATCACGCTCTGTAGGATTTGAACCTACGACATTGGGTTTTGGAGACCCATGTTCTACCGAACTGAACTAAGAGCGCTTTTTTATTACAAAAAAGAAAGCTGTAAGTAAAAAGATTCTTTTTTTTTTACTCCACTACATCTTGAATGCCTATACTATCTCATATATAAACTATATTATATATAAATATAATAAATAATAATATGATATTCTTTAATATCATATTAATTTATGATTAGGTATGCCCAATTTTAATTGATCTCAATTGATCCCTTGTTATTGTATTGCTCAGAGGCGAAGTAATAAGTAGGGATGACAGGATTTGAACCCGTGACATTTTGTACCCAAAACAAACGCGCTACCAAGCTGCGCTACATCCCTTTCAATTGGTCTACAATGTCATTGTAGAGAATCCCTGTCTTGTTTTCCACATACTTATTTCATTTCATTTTCTCCATTGAGATACATAACTTATCTTGCCATTTCTTCTTTTTTTTTTTTGTCTCATATCATATAACATATAATACATATAATAATAAACTTATATACATATGAAAAAAAAAATAGGAAACCCGCCATAAATTTCGTGAATGCCCAGACGGAAAGAGACGTATTTTGTTCTTTTAAGAAAAGAAGAGGAAAATCTTATCTATCAAATTATTGTACATTTCTCAATTTGAATTAAGAATTCCGCGTACAAAACAAATGCGAGTGTCCTTTAATTTAACTACATATATACATCTGATCATATATGTATTGCCGTTATGTATTACAATAAAGAATACAGAAGGAGGATTTTTTATGCGAGATCTAAAAACATATCTATCCGTAGCGCCAGTAATAAGTACTCTATGGTTCGGGTCTTTAGCAGGTCTATTGATAGAGATCAATCGTTTTTTCCCGGATGCTTTGACATTCCCTTTTTTTTCATTCTAGTTATTAACACAGGGGGGTGAAGAAACTTAGAGACACAATTAAATATCTCTGACTACTACCCCCTTTTTTCTAATTCGAATAAGTTAGAAAAGAGAAAGAATAAAAGTGGATTCAACCTCAGCCAAACACGGAACTGGGTTCAAACTTCAAGTAAATTTACTTTAATTAAATCTTTAATTAAATTAAGAGAACAGAAGTGGAAATGCGGTTAGGGCAACAGTATCATACAAGAAGTTGAAATAAAATAGAAAGACTGTACTTCTATTCTAATCTAAACTTCTAATCTAAATATACTTCTAATGTAAATATAATTTTTAATCATTGTATTACTTATTTTTACTATTACTATATTGGCGGCAACAAAATCTTTCATAATTTGATTTCGAGTTAGTAACTTGTATTTTTTCCTTCTTTTCTTCTTCGTTTCGGATAGGAAAATAGAAGAGTTGAGTGAATAAAAACCAAAAGGAGGTTCATGGCCAATGGTAAAGACGTCCGAATAAGGGTTATTTTAGAATGTACCAGTTGTGTTCGAAAGAGTGTTAATAAGAAATCAATAGGCATTTCTAGATATATTACTCAAAAGAATCGACACAATAGGCCTAGTCGATTGGAGTTGAGAAAATTCTGTCCCTATTGTTACAAACATACAATTCACGGGGAGATAAAGAAATAGATGGAATTGATCAACTGCGTGTGACTTTTACAAGGAAGATGAAAAATGACATATTGACATATCATATATTAGCATATCATATGTTAATATATATATTTAAATAGAAATAAGCAAAATCCTATTTCTTAATTCGAAATCATTAGCATTTTTGATCCGATCAAAGGAAATAGGATTCTCGAAAAAAGGAATAAAATAAACAAGCCATGGATAAATCCAAGCGACTTTTTCTTAAGCCCAAGCGATCTCTTCGTAGGCGTCTGCCCCCGATTGGATCGGGGGATCGAATTGATTATAGAAACATGAGTTTAATTAGTCGATTTATTAGTGAACAAGGAAAAATATTATCTAGACGGGTGAATAGATTGACTTTAAAACAACAACGATTAATTACCATTGCTATAAAACAAGCTCGTATTTTATCTTCATTACCCTTTCTTAATAATGAAAGACAATTTGAAAAAAAACGAGTTGGTCGCTCGAACTACGGGTCTTAGAACCAGAAAAAAATAGACTTACTCTTTAATTGAATCAAAATTTCAATCCGAACTCAAACGTCGGTTGATGTTTTGTTCGAGAAAAATCCAGGAATACAGATTTGATTGTCGTGTCGTAAAAAAAACGAATTGGGTAAAGTAAATAAAAAAATAAATATTTTTTTATTGAATGTTTTTGTTCAGTTTGACTACTTGATCATATTATGATCATATTTTATCATACTTATTTCTATTCTACCTTCCCGGAATTCATTTTCCAAGTAATTCCATGTCAAAGTCAAACATTCCGAAGGATTCCTTCCAATCTCCTTATTTTATCATGTCATTGGAAATCAGATAAAGGCAATTCCTATTTAATATAGCTAGTTGTGCAAGTATTTTACGATTAAGAAGCAACTGTCTCTTGTACAGATTGTTTATTAACGTACTATAACTATAGGATACTGCATTCTCGCGAATTGCTGCATTTATACGAGTGACCCATAAACACCGAAAATTTCTTTTGTGCCTATCTCTATCCCGATAGGCCGAAAACAAAGCTTTTATTTTTTGTTGAATAATAGTTCGAGTAAGTCTTGAATGAGCCCCACGAAAGCTTGATGTGAATAAACGAATTTTTGTTCTACGCCTCCGAGCTATATATCCTCGTCTAATTCTGGTCATTGAATAAACGAAACTTTGATAAATAACTAATTGATTTCCTTTCTTTCAGTTATTCTTTTTCCCTTTTCTAGAATAACAAAACGGATTCTTCCAATGTATAAAATAATAATTCCAACGGCTTTTGCTACTCTAACCTTCCCAACCACTATTTTTTCTTTTTTTTTTTATAAGCATTTCGCCTTGAAATAAGAAATCTTATTGGTACTAGGTATCAAACAAAAATAACAAAAATATAGTAAATAAAAATAAGTAGTAATTAAGTAGTAAATAGAAATGGATAAATAAATAGTGGGTTCCATCGTTTCTATGGTTATTTCTTAAACGGCGAGGTCCTCTCTATACACCGGAGCCCCTTACTTGATCGAATCAATGCTATTGTTAACTTGTACAGTTTACACTTTTTGGCTCTACCCATGAATTCCTCAGTAGTAGGTCTTTCACAACGAGATCCGTTTTTACAGTAACGGTATTTAATTATGTGGATTAGCTGATTAGCTGACCTTGTTAGTCCGTTCTTGCAAGAGTAGAGGCATCCATTTTCGGCTTTTTAATTTAAATAAGATTTGCCCTGCTTAACAGATAATCATTTGCTACCAATGGGGAATTCTTTCGCATTTTCAATTGAAAATTGAGGTAATTGAATTTGCACCAATAGAAACCATAAATTTGATACACAATAGAAGCATATTCTAGATCTTTTTTTTTTCATTTTAGATAGTGAAGGGGAGTCTTCCATTCTATCCTATTCATCGGTACTGATCACGGATAGTGGAAAAATTCTTTCTTTTGTCCCCACCCACAATCTGAAATCTGAACGAGTCGCACATACACCCTAGTACATGTCCCTCGGCGCTGAGGGCATCCCCCGAGAGCGGGGGATTTGGTGACATTTCTGATTGGCTGTCTTGTGTTTCTAATAAGTTGTTTAATAGTTGGCATGTTGAATCGTATGCATAATGGGCTGGTTTAGATCGATCCTAACCGGATGATTATGAATTCTTTCTATATTCATATTCTATTTTAATATATTTTATTAAAATTAAAAAAATTCAAATTAATAGAATATGAAACCTCGGTAAGAAACTAAAATCTCAAATCGCGATTTGTGTGAAATTCCTGCTATTTTTTATGCAACTGCTACAAGATCAACAATTCCATGAACTTGGGCTTCTGCTGCTGACATAAAAACATCCCTTTCCATGTCTTCAGATACAACCCATAAGGGTTTGCCTGTTCTTTGTGCATAAACCCTTGTGAGGATTTCGCGTAGTTTCAGTAGTTCTTCCGCTTCCAGGACAAATTCTCCTATTTGTGCTTCATAAAAAGCAGCAAAAGGTTGATGGATCATTACCCTGATGATATAAGATAATAAAGGGTTACTTTATCTCGCATAAGAAGGTCACGAGAAGAGATAAAGAATAAAAAAAAAAGATAGAATTGAACAACCGTACAGGCATTGCTTGCGCATTGCATACGGCTCTACAAGAGAATTCACTTTTACCGAAGAAAAATAGAGAGTCTACAAAGCCTAGGTCGGTAAATGATACAATGACCACCCTTTCCTTGGGAGGAATTAAGAAAAACAAAATACTATGGTGGCTCCGTTGCTTTATTTCATCGGTGATTTAGCAATCCCAAAGTTTCTTTTTTTTTTCAAATAAAAAAAAAAGAAAAAAGAATATAATCTTTTTTTTTTGTCCTCTTTCATAATTCATAATAATATAAATAGCATTAAGAACCTTCTGGTGTGAAAACAAAAAAAAAGTTTGCGACACTGAAATAGGCTCCCGATAAAATCGGAACTACCCCTAATATCTCATACTACTCTTTCAATATATAATCTAATGTTAAAACGAAATAAAAAAAATTTTTATATTGAATTCGAAATGCCATGCTATTATTACTTAATATTCATATTTCATATGGCGAAGGCATAGTTTTCTTTTTTCTTTCAAATAAAATAAAAACTCATTGGCGCCAAGCGTGAGGGAATGCTAGACGTTTGGTAATTTTTCCTCCGACCAGGATAAAAGATCCCATTGAAGCGGCTAATCCCATGCATACTGTTTGTACATCTGGTCGCACAAATTGCATAGTATCATAAATAGCTATTCCGGGTATTACCCATCCGCCAGGAGAGTTGATAAACAAATACAAATCTTTGATCTCACTTTCTGTACTGAGATATACCATAAGACCGATAAGTTGATTCGAGATCTCACTCTCAATATCTTGACCTAAAAAAAGTAATCTTTCTCGATAAAGTCGGTTGATTAGGATCAAATTCTATCCCTTAGGAACCGTACATGCACCTTTTGATGCATACGGTTCATCAAAAATCGCGAAAAAAAAGAATCAATATGTAGATCCCATTTAACGAATAACGAAGGGGTTTTTCCTCCATTTTTCAAGAAAGATGGTTTTTTTACCCGTTTACCTTTTTTTACCCGTTTACCTATAAATAAAAAAAATTCATTAAACTTATCAAACTAACTTCTCATTGATGTATTCTTTCATCGGGATCCAATTCAAATCACGATAACATTCTCTTGTTCCTGAGTGGGCTTCTTTAATTCTTTTAGGTTTGTGCTCTACTCCGAGTAAAGATCTGCCCGATTTGGATTTGCACATATAGGGCAAATGCCCCCAATACCGTGTCTTTTTGCTACAACTTCCTTTTTTTTTCAATTCATTTCACGCCTTCCACAAAATATTTGACGTATTTATCAAATTATTCGATTGATTATGATTAGTAGTTTTAAATTACTCCTATTTCTAATTTATAAAATTTATAAATAGAATATGATACAAATAGTAATCATGGATATAGTACTAATTGGGTTTTTCTAAGCGGAGCCTGGATACTTCATTTTATTGGTCCAAACAAGCTAACCATAAATTATTCTAATTGATAATATTAATCTGAATACCTCCAAAGCATAGATCTAATTGCACTTTATTGCCACTTCACGCTCTAATTTTTGGATGATTTAATCAATCCTTCTTTGGTGAAACAGAGGATATCTCGATCGGGGTAGAGAACGGGGAAATCCCATAATGACCCAATGTCTCTGACAAGTCGCACTATACGTCAATCCAATTTGAACTATCCTCTCCGGGATTTCGAAAAGGGACTTTTGGAACACCAATAGGCATTAAATGAAATAAAAAAAAATGAAGTACTCTATTTCACTTTGATGTGAAAGCGTAACAATGAATTTATTGTCTTAATAATATTATATGAATTTATTGTCTTAATAATATTATATTGGATATTGGCTTTTATTTTATTATTTTTTCTATTTTCTTTATTTTTTTGTTTTATTTTATTTGTTATTTGCGCAGATTCGATAAGTTCATAACATAAAAAAAAAAGAAGACAAAATGAATAAAGTAAAATTCTTACGAATAGGCTCTTTGAATGATGAACAAATCCGTATGCATTCGCTCATCTAAAATGGAGTCAACCTCCCATTGCGTATTGGTACTTATCTGGTATAGAATAGATCTGCTTCTCTTTGTTCCTACAAACAGAATTGTGACATTCTGACTAAAATACTAAAAAAAAAATGGAATCCTTTCTCCGAGATAATCCACTGAAAAAGGGAGGTCCATAACATAGTTTTTTCCAGTGCAATAAAGTTACATAGTGTCTATCTTTCGTTGATAAGGGGGTATTCCATGGGTTTGCCTTGGTATCGTGTTCATACCGTCGTATTGAATGATCCCGGTCGTTTGCTGGCTGTCCATATAATGCATACAGCTTTGGTTGCTGGTTGGGCCGGCTCGATGGCTCTATATGAATTAGCAGTTTTTGATCCTTCTGATCCCGTTCTCGATCCAATGTGGAGACAAGGTATGTTCGTTATACCCTTCATGACTCGTTTAGGAATAACCAATTCATGGGGTGGTTGGAGTATTACAGGAGGAACTATAACGAATCCGGGTATTTGGAGTTATGAAGGTGTGGCTGGGGCGCATATTGTGTTTTCTGGCTTGTGCTTCTTGGCAGCTATCTGGCATTGGGTGTATTGGGATCTAGAAATCTTTTGTGATGAACGTACAGGAAAACCTTCTTTAGATTTGCCCAAGATCTTTGGAATTCATTTATTTCTCTCAGGAGTGGCTTGTTTTGGGTTTGGTGCTTTTCATGTAACAGGATTGTATGGTCCTGGAATATGGGTGTCTGATCCTTATGGGCTAACCGGAAAAGTACAATCTGTAAATCCAGCGTGGGGTGTGGAAGGTTTTGATCCTTTTGTTCCGGGAGGAATAGCCTCTCATCATATTGCAGCAGGGACATTGGGCATATTGGCGGGCCTATTCCATCTTAGTGTCCGCCCGCCCCAACGTCTATACAAAGGATTACGTATGGGAAATATTGAAACCGTGCTTTCCAGTAGTATCGCTGCTGTCTTTTTTGCAGCTTTTGTTGTTGCTGGAACTATGTGGTATGGTTCAGCAACTACCCCCATTGAATTATTTGGTCCCACTCGTTATCAATGGGATCAAGGATACTTCCAGCAAGAAATATATCGAAGAGTTGGTACTGGGCTGGCTGAAAATCAAAGCTTATCCGAAGCTTGGTCTAAAATTCCTGAAAAATTAGCTTTTTATGATTACATCGGAAATAATCCGGCAAAGGGTGGATTGTTCAGAGCAGGTTCAATGGATAACGGGGATGGAATAGCTATTGGGTGGTTAGGACATCCTCTATTTAGAGATAAAGAAGGGCGTGAGCTTTTTGTACGTCGTATGCCTACTTTTTTTGAAACATTTCCGGTTGTTTTGGTAGACGGAGACGGAATTGTTAGAGCCGATGTTCCTTTTCGAAGGGCAGAATCGAAGTATAGTGTTGAACAAGTAGGTGTAACTGTTGAGTTCTATGGTGGTGAACTAAATGGAGTCAGTTATAGTGATCCTGCTACTGTGAAAAAATATGCTAGACGCGCACAATTGGGTGAAATTTTTGAATTAGATCGTGCTACTTTGAAATCCGATGGTGTTTTTCGTAGTAGTCCAAGGGGTTGGTTTACTTTTGGACATGCTTCGTTTGCCCTGCTCTTCTTCTTCGGACACATTTGGCATGGCTCTCGAACCTTGTTCAGAGATGTTTTTGCTGGTATTGATCCAGATTTAGACGCTCAGGTGGAATTTGGAACATTCCAAAAACTTGGAGATCCAACTACAAGAAGACAAGTAGTTTGATACAACATTAATTTCTGATTTTTCGTCTCTATTTTCTTTTTTTTTTGACATAGGGTACTGGGGACATCTTGATTTGAATCGCCGCCTTTTCTTTGTCTTGACTCTTGCTCTTTTTTTATCCGGGAACGCTCTAAATAAACAGATATGGAAGCTATAATTGTAAACCACGATTGAATCTATGGAAGCATTAGTTTATACATTCCTCTTAGTATCGACTCTAGGAATAATTTTTTTCGCTATCTTTTTTCGAGAACCGCCTAAAGTTCCAACTAAAAAGGTGAAATGATTTTTCATTATCTTAATTGAAGTAATGAGCCTCCCAATCTTGGG